AATTCAGTACTTTGAACGTCTCTAATTCAAAACCGAACATGAAACTTTGGTTGCATTCGGCTCCTTTATGGAAGATGAGTAAATTCCTAGATTTAAGATGTGAACAAAATGAACAAAATTATACCCATAACACCTATGTCAGCTTTTTTGTTTGAATACAAACAAAATTAATCGCTTTCTAGACGATCCTTCTAGAAGAAGGTGATTCTAACAATCTTTCTAGTTACTTCGTTCTCTATTTCTATTTGATAGGATCCTAAGGAAAATAATTTCCACCGAGCTAAAACAATATGCCAATGTCTCTAGTAAACCAAAGTCATCGTTGAATAGCTATTTTGCTCCAATTTCTTTCTAAAGAAAGAAAAAATGGAAGATTTAGTTACGATTAGAAATTGACTTTCTATCTTCGGCCATGGATCCTTTACTCATACTTATTCAATTGGAAGTTCTGGTCCAATTCAAAAATTCTGTTTCGCAATTTCATAATCCAACTTTTCAATTTATAAGTGACTCGTGGATACAAATCACGAGAATTCGTATTTTTTTTTTCTCGAATTTCTCATTGAGAGGTAAAGGATTAAATCTTTTTAAGAAATAAAGTTTTTGGTCGGAATATAAATAAAACCGAAAGACCCTTTAACTATTAAGGGTTAATAGAACGAATCACACTTTTACCACTAAACTATACCCGCTACAATATGATTATTGTATACAAATGGACCTTTTGTCGAACAAGATAATTGAGCATGATCAAGATAGGATCATCAAAGAATCATCAAAATGAGAGCGTTGAACTTTTTCACGAGGAGATCAAAATTGAATGAGATTCGGAAAAGAGGCTTCATTTAATTTAAATGAAATAATTAAATAACTAAAGTTTTCTCTTTTGCTGAAGAAGATAGATACGGATCAAAAAAAACACTAAAATCATAACATAAAAATGCATTGTGGAAGAATCAATAGTTTATTTTTTAGTTTGGTAAAATTAAAATATAATAAAAAAGTATTTTTGTTTTCAAATCAGATAAATCATTATTGATCTATAATTCGTTGGAACAACAACAAAAAAAAGAGCCCGGCTAGGTATAGGTACTGACCAGGCCGGGCCGTGAGAATAAGAAGGGCCTTTCGAACAAAATCAACACAAAGAAGTCTTGCTTATTTTTTTTAGTTCGATTGTTCGCGTGGTCGAGCCCATTTTTTAGATAAAATAAATTCCCGATTTGTGGATCTATATATATAATATAATCGATAAAGACGAAAGAGAAAGAAAGATTCCTTACGTTATGTGTAATGTAGTAATTCTCTTTTTCAATTGGGAGAGATGGCTGAGTGGACTAAAGCGTCGGATTGCTAATCCGTTGTACGAGTTATTCGTACCGAGGGTTCGAATCCCTCTCTTTCCGTTTCCGTTGATGAATTTATTTTTTTTCAAATTTTTCAAATCTTAGTGAAACATGTAGAATAGATAAAATCCTAAGAAAATTTGAAAATTAACCAAGGAAAACCCTTTGTATTTTATTCTTCACGTCCAGGATTACGCCCCGGATCATTAGATAAGAATCCAAAGATAAAGAGAGACACAAAAAATATCACTACGGTATAAACGAAGAGTTTCAGAGTAAGCATTACACAATCTCCAAGATGATTTTTTGGAAAAAAAAGAGAATAGATCTTCCAGTTTTTTACCACATATCCTATTTTGACACCAAGAAATGAGGTTTTTCTATAAATGCATTGTCACAAATTCATTTGTTTTTGATTAACAAAAATTTTCGTTTATATCCATTAGATATTGTGGGAGACCCTACATAGGGTTAGGGTCTTTCACCGGAAAAGGGTCAAAAATGAGGAAACGGACGTAAGCCCTATAATTTCTATTTATTTTGGCGACTATCTACGAATTTCAGTGTGCGAATCGAGGGTTCATACTCTAAAACTTATCTGATTTTTTCAATTGTTCGAATTTTTGTATCGAGGAAATTGTGCATTTTCTAGGATATTATTATTCAGGAGCTCATCGAAAACTTACAGCAGCTTGCCAAACAAAAGCTAAGAGAAAAAAAAGAACAGGTATGACTGGCATAACATCTACGATTGGATTCAAAAAAGCATAGGCTTCGGGCAATTTGCCAAAGAAAAAACTACTCGAATAAAGGGGAGAATTAATACAAATACAGATCAAACTAACGAGATTAAGCATAACAGACATTTTGTTCTTGGAGATAATTGCATTTTGATTGCGTTTTTGATATAAGGAAAAAGAAAGTAAGTAAGGTAGACACCCTTCTTCTTCTTTGAATCCACCCAATCAAAAATCCTCCAATTCTCAAAGGAGAATAGAAGAAATCATACTTTCATACAATATCTTAATTGAATTCTATGTAATGATCAATAAATTACGTTGAATTCTATATCTATATAGATCAAAATCCTAGTACCAATCTATTCTATAGATATTTTGACTGGAGTTGACAAACAAGCAATACCAATATTATTGTTTCTTGGTGTCGATTCGAAATTGAAATGGGGCGTGGCCAAGTGGTAAGGCAACGGGTTTTGGTCCCGCTATTCGGAGGTTCGAATCCTTCCGTCCCAGCGTAGATCCATTTTTTATGCTCCATTATTCCCCTAGAAAGAAATGGGGGGGGCGGATAGGAGTTAATCCCTATTAATTTAATTATCTGTGTCTCTTCTAATTTCATTAACAAACGATCAAGTTCCATATTATATAGAAATGTGTTATGGAGCCAATGTTTTTTCTTTGAATCTCATTTGATTTTGGATTGATTTTTGATTTAGGTATTTCGTGTTCGACTCTACTGAAAAGTTGGAAATCGATCTAACAATTGAGGCAGGGGTGATTTATCCTATCCCTTATTATTCACTTTATGACAAGAGTCGATATTACTCAACCCCATGTTAAACCAAATGCATATCAATCATATATATAATCATAGAAAATGAGGAAATGTTTAGCTTATATGGTATGTATCATTCTATTTCAATGACAAGAAAATTTTTTGGTTTTTGTGAAAAAGATTTGTAATTATTAAATTATCTATAATAGTCACAATTGTTCAGTCTATCTGATAGATACCAAAACCCCTCCCTATTTTTTTCAATTTTTATTTTCGTAATCAGAAAGATTCAAATCTTATCTTAACTTACATCATTTTTTTATACATCTCATCTTTATACATCTCATGAAAAAAAATAGATTTCTTTATTCGTTTCTTTGATCTATTTCAAATAGAAATTGGAAATTAAATCAGTGATGAGTCAATTCAAAAAGAAAGACTGATCCTCATAGGAAAGGGTGATGCTTATTGTTCCATTTTCTCTTCAAATTAAATCAAATTTAATAATGATGTCTAAATAGGAAATTGAAAAAATAGGATATCCTATTCAGTCACTTGAAGATGGAGATTCAAAAAGCTATTCGTTTCTCTATTTCTATTTCTTTCTCGTATCTATATATTATTTATGTATGTTAAAAGTATGTTAAAAATGCTGTCTTCCTAAGACTTTTTCAGAAAAATCGTTCTACATATCATATATTCATATATAGAAGATAAAGTATAGATTACGATATCTATGGACAGCTGAAACAATGACTATTCATGATTCCATAATTGAATCAATCCATACCGGTTCCAATTTAGAGGAATGTTATGGTAAAACTTCGTTTGAAACGATGTGGTAGAAAGCAACGTGCGACTTGAAGGACACGATCCCTTGTGGATTTTTACATCCACCATTTTCGATTTGTCTAGGAATGAGGGTGCTCCTGGCTCGACATTGTTTGTTCTGTTACACTTGAACCCTTCGTTTTTTGTTGGGTTGTAAATAGTCCATGATGGAGCTTGAATAGAAAGTATTAATTCATTTCTCGGGGGCAAGGATCTAGGGTTAATGCCAATCAATTGGAGGAACAACTTCGTAAATATATGGAATATATATAGGAATCAAAATCAAAAGGATCCGATTCGGGCAAGTTTACAATTCAAAAGCAAAACTTGTTGAAATTCATCAAAATTTTTCGAAAAAAAAGCGTATCACGCGGGAATCGACTGTCCATAGGATTCTTTGATCGAAAGAAATCAAAAAAGGGTATGTTGCTGCCATTTTATTTTGAAAGGATTAAGAAGCGCCGAAGTAATGTCTAAACCCAATGATTCAAAATAAGGAAAGGAAAAAGGATCTAACAACAAGGAAACACCCTTTTAATTGTCTAATTGTGTCGATCGTCTCAATAACTGGATCGGACTAAAGAATCCAAATAGAATTGGAAATAGTTTAAACGAGACAAACAAAAGGGAGTAAAGACTACTCAATAAATGAAATTGACTCAATATTTTTCCTTTGAACTATTTGAGAGTTATCCAACTTGAGTTATGAGTACGAATGGTTTATTTTTTCATTTTCAGGAAGAAAAAAAAGACTGAAATCATAGTCTAATTGATTTTTTAGGCCCATTTGTCATTTAATTTATTAGAATTGTATATATTGTATATAGACAAAACTTCGAATCAAATCATTTTTTCGCGAGCCGTATGAGGATAAAACTTCCTATACGGTTCTAGGGGGGGTATTGTTCATCTACATCTATCCCAATGAGCCGTTTATCGAATCGTTGCAATTGATGTTCGATCCCGAAGAGAAGGAAAAGATCTTAGAAAAGTGGGCTTTTATGATCCAATGAAGAATCAAACTTATTTAAATGTTCCTCTTATTTTATATTTCCTTGAAAAAGGTGCTCAACCCACAGGAACTGTTCAGAATCTTTTAAAGAAAGCGGAAGTTTTTAAGGAACTTCCGTCTAATCAAATTAAATTCAATTAAAGAAATCCCGGGGTAGCGACTTGTATATAACTTTGTCTAATTTGTCTCTACTTGTTTTTTTGGAACCCCGCTTTTCTGCTGTATTCGTCTTTATTTTTCATAGTTTCCGTCGAATTCGATGATCTAGGTGGTCTATCTAGAATGACAAAACCCTAATTTTTTTATCTTTTAAATATAAAATTAGGATTTCCCTTTAATTGTGTGGTTTTCATTGGAACTCGACTAACCAACAATGAATCAACTTTGCTTATTCCACTTAGATTGATGAAATACATTAGGGACTAAAAAATCCTATATTTTTTTGAATTCTGACTAGTCTTCCATTTACATTTTTGTACTTTTTCTATCTATGTAGATTAGATATGTAGTGGCAATCCAGACAATTTTGAATATTATTGCATTGTTAAATTGAAATTCAAAGAATTTCAATTTAACAATGCAATTTCGTTTTTCGACTGTCTTCTTTTCTTAACATTTATATTGACAATAGTGTATTGAACAAATATAATTCATCGTGATAAGTGAACCGGGTCTATTTATTTCTGTCCCGTAGTTTTTTTACTTTATCTCAAATGATGCTTTCTTTGATACAAGAGGTTTTTGTCATTGAAAAATAAAAAGCTAGATAGCATAAGGGATGCTCTATTAATTTTGACAATTTTCTAGCTTTTTATTTTATCTGATAATTTCTTGTATTTTCATCTAATCAATTCATTTTTATGTTTTGAATCCATTCGAAAATCTGTTTTTTTTAGATTTGTTAACTCAATGTCAATGGTTTGATTAGATTGTAAAATCTCTTTTCTCTTTGTTTAAATTCAATTAAATTAAATTTGGTTCGGGTTGTATAGATACAACCTTTGTTGAAGTTTTGTTTAATCTATAGTTTCTTCGGGTTGCTAACTCAACGGTAGAGTACTCGGCTTTTAAGTGCGGCTAGAATCTTTTACACATTTGGATGAAGTGACGAATTCGTCCATACCGTTGGTAAACTTTGGAAGACCGCGACTGATCCTGAAAGGGAATAAATGGAGAACATAGCATGTCGTATCAATGGAGAGTTCTGAGGATATTTCATTCTTATCGGATTGGTGCAAAACCTTGTTCGAATTCTTGGAACGTAACAAAATAAAGTTGGGTCAAATGAATAAATGGATAGGAGCCTCGCGGCTTCAATTAATTATCAGAAAGAAAAAGCAACCAGCTTCCGTTCTTAATTTGAATAATTTAATTTCCCGATCTAATTAGACGTTAAAAATAAATTAGTGCCTGATACGGGAAGCACTTTTCCCTCGATGAGTGTATTCTATTTTTATTTTAATGAATCCTAACTATCGGCATTCTCTATTATGGACTGAAGATGTGTGTGTAAAAGAAGCAGTATATTGATAAAGGATAAAGAAAAAGAAAGTTTTTTCCGAAATCAAAAGAGCGATTAGGTTTAAAAAATAAAAGATTTCTAACCATCTTGTTATCCTATAACATACACAAATTAAATGAAATGGATGGAAAAATAGGGTAGAGAATCTGTTCATAAATTTACCTGTCTCCGAGGTATATATTCTTACTAGAATACCTTGTTTTGACTGTATCGCACTATGTATCATTTGATAACCCTTCAAATCTTCTACCTTTGATTCAAATCGAATTTCAAGTGGAGCAAATCCAAAGATATTTACAGCTAGAGAGATCTCAACAACAGGACTTCCTATATCCACTTATCTTTCAGGAGTATATTTATGCATTTGCTCATAATCGTGCTTTAAGTAGATCAATTTTGTCGGAAAATCCGGGTTATGACAATAAATCAAGTTTACTGATTGTGAAACGGTTAATTACTCGAATGTATCAACAGAATCATTTTATTATTGATTCTAACCAAAATCAATTTTGGGCGTGCAACAAGAATTTGTATTCTCAAATTATATCAGAGGGGTTTGCTCTTATTTTTGAAATTCCATTTTCTTTCCAATTTCCATCTTGTCTAGAAGGTAAAACGAACAAGATAGGAAAATCTCAGAATTTACGATCAATTCATTCAATATTTCCCTTTTTCGAGGACAATTTTTCACATTTAAATTTTGTGTTAGATATAATAATACCTCACCACATCCATGTGGAAATCTTGGTTCAAACCGTTCGCTATTGGGTAAAAGATGCTTCTTCTTTGCATTTATTACGAGTCTTTCTCAACGAATATTGTAATTGGAATAGTCTTATTATTCCAAAGAAAGGCAGCTCCTCTTTTTCAAAAAGTTCAAAAATAAATCAAAAAATATTCTTATTCTTATATAATTATCATGTATGTGAATACGAATCCATTTTCGTCTTTCTACGTAACCAATCTTTTCATTTACGATCAACATCTTCTGGAGTTCTTATTGAACGAATCTATTTCTATGTAAAACTAGAACGTCTTGTGAACGTCTTTGTTAAGATTAAGGATTTTCGGGCGAACCCATGGTTGGTCAAGGAACCTTTCATGCATTATATTAGGTATCAAAGAAGATCCATTCTGGCTTCAAAAGGGACATCTCTTTTCATGAATAAATGGAAATTTTACCTTGTCACTTTTTGGCAATGTCATTTTTCGCTGTGGTTTTATCCAAGAAGGATTTATATAAACCAATTATCCAACCATTCCTTTGAATTTTT